GCGCTATAGCTTGTTTCCAATACTCAGCGGCTTGATCGGACCAAGCCTCCGCAATTTCAGAATCACCTTGTAGAATGGCCTGTTCCCCCCGGTTGGAATAGGTGGGTCAATTCCTTCCCTTAGAACCGTACTTGAGAGTTTCCTACCTCATACGGCTCAGCAATCGATTCTTTTTGTGGTCTCATCTTAATTTACCCTATGCTAACAGAATTAGATTTCTGATAAATCTATCTCATTTTTCTTGGGTTAACTAGAAGAAGTTAATTACATAAGAAGTTTCAAATTCTAATTTTTTTGATCAATAATTAGTTTTAGCTTTTCTCCCACCTTCAGAAAAATGAAGTATAGATATCCCCTATATCGTTATAATTTTCTGAAAGGTAACTATCTCGGTTTCATATATGAAATTTATATAGAATCTTTGAAAAAGACTTTCTTCCATAAGAAAAAAGAACTTACTATCTTTGGGATCTGATGCTACACCGCTGCTCAATACTTTAGTGGATCGACTCTATTACATAAGTTGATTCCTAACTTTTTATCCCATATCATGACAAAAGTAAGCAGTTCTTAACTGTATCGACCCAAAAGCTCGCTAATTGATCTTTACGGTGCTTTCTTTATCAATTCGATCCTTTATCCATAGAGTCTAGTATGTAGGCCGTACCTATTTCTTCCTATTTTTTTTGTTATCATGAAGTTTCTTTCCTTGCTACAGCTGATAAAAATCGTTGCTTTGGACGATGCATATGTAGAAAGCCTATTTTTTCTAGTATTGACTAGCCAATTTGGTCTTTTTTTTCCTTCTTTCTATAGTGGAGATAGTCGCACGTAATGACAGATCACAGCCATATTATTAAAAGCTTGTGGTAAGAATGGGTTTCGTTCTAGTGCCCGGAAATAATATTCCAAAGCCTTTGTATGCTCTCCGTTGCTTGTGTGTATAAGGCCTATGTTATAGAGTATATAACTTCGATCATAGGGATCAATTTCTGGTCGCGTAGCTTCATAATAATTCTGTAAAGCTTCCGCATAATTTCCTTCGGATTGAGCCGACATCCGTTACGGTCGTTCATTTTATTCAAAAAATCTCCGTTCCAGAACCGTACGTGAGATTTGCATCTCATACGGCTCCTCCCTTCCGTGCATAGTACTAAGGGGAATAAGCTATGGAATCCTAATTTCCCTATTCTTATTATGAACTGACAGGAGCTGGTATTTTTACAAGAAATCTCTAGCCAGCCTTCCCGCAAGAGGTTTTTTTTTCTTAACACCAATCGTATTCGTGCTAGATAGAAATGATAACTCCAACGATTTCTTTGTCCTCAACGCCTACTATTTCCAGGAATTAGTTACTTCAACGATCTTTGATGGTTATACGGGTATCCAAAGTACAAACGAGATGGATGTTTGTTGTCCCAACCATTCTTGTTAGTCCCGATACCGCTAAGGAAAAGGGTAATTTATAACAAAGTTTTCGTGTTGTTGATTCCTAGTGTAGTGCTTTTTCCCCTATGCCGCCTATTGGTATTAGTGGAGTAGGATTGACCCGCAATACAGAACCTATAGATGTAACCTTTCGTTCAATACTCAAATTGACAATTAAAGTATCTGAGGCTGGATCAATCGAGGATACACGACAGAAGGAGTTGTTCTATCTCCAAACTTTACCTTCACTAAGCGTAGCTTTATTTCAATAATTTGGTTCTTTCTATTCCGAACCGCGTCTTTTTCTCGTAAGACGGAGGTGAGGGCTAAAAAAAAAAAACAAGAAAAAAGAATCAAATCACACCATCTCTGTAATAGGTAAATGCCTTTTTTTCTCCTGAAGTTGTCGGAATTATTCGTAATAAAATATTGGCTATAATTGAAGAGGTCTTATCAATAAAATTTCCATTTATCCGAGATCTAGGCATAATTCGCAATCCATTCTATAATTCTTCTCATTACTCCTTCGGGGAAAATGCTCCCACAAACAAGGGAATTGTACAGTACAAAATAACATAAAAACAGAAAAATTCTAAAAAAAAGATGTGTACCTTCCGCTCAAATTGTACCCCTTTACCTTTATCAGACAAAGAGAGATAAGAGACTTTTGAATCAGATTGAATTTCATATAAATTTCGTACAAATGAGCGGAGCTATTACTTCATTTCATCTAAGTTGAATAACTAAGAACTTTATTTTACTATAGATTCTTATAACTTAAACTTGAGAAATTTGGATTTGGTTATGATCCAAGAGGGAAAAGGGATGGACATTATACAATTGAAATGAAATAGAAAAATCCATGGTACGGTTCATGAATTTGTAATAGATCTATGGGGTAGATGATAAGAGAAGTTGTTGTTGATAAATATCAAATTTGAAAGGAATTTTTTATTTCTATGAAGCCGTTGATTGGTCGTGCCTGTACTGCAATAAAATAATATGAATAACTCGCTATTCACTCGGTTTCTGGTCAATAATAAGATTATGTAGGAGAGATGGCCGAGTGGTT